AAAAACAGAGATAAGATATAAAGAAGGCTTTTTTTCAAGTCCTACTTTTTGTTTATCAGATGTAACATAAAATAAACATAATAATTCAATTTTTTGAATTAGGGAGAGATGGCTGAGTGGACTAAAGCGTCGGATTGCTAATCCGTTGTACGAATTTTTGTACCGAGGGTTCGAATCCCTCTCTTTCCTTTTCCATTGATTGATGATTTGGCATTTTTTTCTTTTGAACTGATGGAGCTTCTTTTTTTTGTTTTCCTTCCTAGTTTTTTTAATTGTTTTTACTAGTTAAATATGTAAAATAGATAGAAAAGCGAAAAATATTTTTAAATCCAGCACAAGTAAGGAAAAAATATAAAACAAAAAAGATTTTCTTATTCTTCACGTCCTGGATTACGTCCTGGATCGTTAGATAGGAATCCGAAAATGAAAAGAGAAACAAAGAAAATCACTATCGTGTAAACAAATAGTTTTAGAGTAAGCATTACAAAATCTCCAAGATTATTAAAAAAAAAAAAACGACAGAGAAAGAGAATAGATTCTCTTCTATTTCACATTATGTTTCCTTTGATACTAAGTTTCTAAGAAATACAGTGATTTCGAGGAAATAAAAAAATTAGGAAATTTATTTGTAGTAAGAGTCCAACCTTTATATAACCATTACCAATAATTACAAAAAATTTCAATATTGGAATCAAGGATTCACACTGTAAGACTTATCTGATCTTATAAAATATTAAAATGTTGGGATTTTTGTTTTCGAATAAATTCTGAATTTTTTTAGGAAATTATTCAATATCAAATTAAAGATCTCATCGAAAACTTACAGCAGCTTGCCAAACAAAAGCTAAGAGAAAAAAGAATAGGGGTATTACTGGCATAATATCTACAATTGGATTCAAAAAAGCATAAGCTTCAGGTAATTTCGCCAAGAAAAAACTACTTGAATAAAGGGCAGAGTGAATAGAAATACAGACCAAGCTAAAGATATTAAGCATAACAAAAATGTTGTTCTTTAAAAAAATGAATTGTATTTTTGCTTTTTTTTTTTTTTATTGTATTTTATTATATTAATTTATTTAATTTATATTATATATATTATATGATTTAATTAATTTAATATAATTTAAATTGATTATACAAGTATATTAAGAATTCAATTCCATATTAAAAAATTATATTATAAAAAAAGAATATATGAAATATATATCTAGATTAATATTTTTATTCTATATCTTTCTATCTATCTTTCTATTCTATATAATCTATATAATATAATAAAAAAATAGAAAATAATTTTCAAAATGGATAATATAATAATTGAAATAGAAATAATTAAAATATGGATATTCAATTCATATTTCTTATAAATCCATATTTATGAATATTCATAAATGAATAACTGAGTACTAAAACTAAAAAAAATGAATAAAATAAGATCAGATTATTCTATAGAATAACTTTAGACTTGGAATTGACGAACAACCAATAATAGTATTTATTAGTGTCGAATCGAAAATGGGGCGTGGCCAAGCGGTAAGGCAACGGGTTTTGGTCCCGTTATTCGGAGGTTCGAATCCTTCCGTCCCAGATCATATTTATTCATGATATATACTAATTTGGATACAAATTGTATTGTATATCTGAATAAAGATTACTCCCCCCTTTTTTCTCATTCGTCTCTAATCTAAAGTGAATAGCTTATGAATATGTAGATGTAGATTCATAAGCGACTCGATTTTTTTGTCTTTTTTATTCAAATCTTATCTTATATTTATATTATTATATTATATTTTTATTGTAATAATTGTGGATAATAGTTTAAATATTAAATATATTGATTGAATAAATGACTACGCACAATTTCAGAATCCATTACATTAAATACCAGATCTAACTAAAAAGAATTTTATGGTAAAACATCGTTTTAAACGATGTGCTAAAAAGCACAGTGGATTCTGACATCCGCCATTATTTCTAGTAGAATAAAAGATATTCTATATCTTAATCTATATAAATTATATCTATATAAATTAGATAAATCGGGATGCTCTTGGCTCGACATTGTTTGTTCTGTTCCACTAGAACTCATTGTTTGGGGGATAGGGATTGATCATGTAATTTGAAAGAAACAAAATGGGTGATATGTTGCTGTCATTTTTGAAACAATTAAAGAACCCCGAAGTAAGATATAAACCCAAAGATTCAAGAAAAAGCTAAAGGATCTTGGAAGACGTAAATACCATTTTCAAAATGTCTCCACATTTTGAAAAAAAAAAAAGAATAAGAAAAAAGGAAACCATCCATAGTCTAATTCGGAAAATGGATTTTTCTAATCCAATAAAGAATCAAACTTATTGAAATATTCCCATTATTCTAAATGTCCTTGAAAAAGGCGCTCAACCTACAGGAACTTTTATGGAACTTTGCCCTAATCAACAAACCAAATTCAATTAATGAAAATGAAATTAAGAGGGTTTTAATAAGAATAACTTCTATCATAGATTTATAGAACTCTTTGATCCCCCTGTTCTCTTGTTTTCTTCATACCTAATACCTATTTTTTGATTTCTTGTTCTTTTCATAGTCATAGAATGTTGTTTTCTATGACTATGAAAAAAAAAAAAAGAGATTTTTTTATCTTACAAATGAAAATAAAATACAAATAATAGATAGAAGTTCTAATATATGAAAAAATAAATTGATAATCACTCAATGAAGTTTCATTGAATGACTATTCATCTATTATATTATATTTCTATATATTTTAATCTAAATAGAGGAAAAAAACTCTATTTTAAACGGATATGGATAAAAACATTCAAAGTTGGCATAATAGTGCTAATTCTAGTTACAGCTATTTTGATTATTTAGTGGATGGCAGGAACATACGGAATTTACTATCTGATAAAACTTTTTTAGTTAGGGATAGTAAGAGGAAGAGTTATTCCATATATTTTGCTATTGAAAATAACATTTTGGAGATTGAGAATAATCATTCTTTTCTAAATGAACCGGAAAGTTTTTTCTCTATTTCTAAAAATTCTAGCTATTTGAAGAATGGTTCTAAGAGGAATAATAATAATGATCATTACATTTATGATATAAAATCTAATTGGAATAATAACTTTAATAGTTGCATTGAGAGTTATCTTCGCTCTCAAATCTGTATTGATAGTTACATTTTAGGTGATAGTGTCAAATACAATGACTTTAATAGTTACTTTTTTGGTAAGGTCAGCAATAGTGGTGAAAGCAAGAGTACTAGTATAATAACTAGCACGAATGATTCAAATGCTAGTTATTTAGAAAGTTCTAATAATTTCGAGGAGACGCAAAAATATAAACATTTGTGGATTGAATGCGAAAATTGTTATGGATTAAATTATAAGAAAGTTTTGAAATCAAAAATGAATATTTGTGAACACTGCGGATATCATTTGAAAATTAGTAGTTCAGATAGAATCGAACTTTTGATTGATCCAGGTACGTGGAATCCTATGGATGAATACATGGTTTCTGTGGATCCCATTGAATTTCATTCGGAAGAGGAACCTTATAAAAATCGTCTTGATTCTTATCAAAAAAGGACAGGATTAATGGAGGCAATTCAAACAGGCACAGGTCAACTAAACGGTATTCCTTTAGCAATCGGTATTATGGATTTTCAGTTTATGGGGGGAAGTATGGGATCCGTAGTCGGTGAGAAAATAACCCGGTTGATCGAATATGCTACCAATCAACGTTTACCTCTTATTTTAGTATGTGCGTCCGGAGGAGCACGTATGCAAGAAGGAAGTTTGAGCTTAATGCAAATGGCTAAAATATCTTCTGCTTTATATGATTATCAAATGAATCAAAAGTTATTCTATGTACCGATACTTACATCTCCTACTACTGGTGGGGTGACAGCTAGTTTTGGCATGTTGGGGGATATCATTATTGCTGAACCAAATGCTTACATTGCATTTGCGGGTAAAAGAGTAATTGAACAAACGTTGAATAAGGAAGTGCCCGAAGGTTCACAATCGGCTGAATTTTTATTCCAAAAGGGCTTATTTGATTCAATCGTACCACGTAATCTCTTAAAGGAAGTTCTAACCGAGTTATTTCAGTTGCATGGTTTCGTCCCTTTGACTCAAAATGAGAAATAAAGCAGACTCTTAAATGTTTTTTTTTCGCGAGTAAGTAGTTAGTTATTTAGTTTCTTGTAATCCAATAAAGATAAGAATTAGAGTCAAATTCCAAAGAAAAGAATTGAATTCATTTTTTTGGAAAGATAAAGGAATTTTTTAATATAATTATTATTGTATTTTGTACTTTATGATTCTTAATAAATAAATATTCTAAAAATTTTCGTTTATTATATTCTATTTTATATTATTATTATATATATTCTATTACTTTATATATATATATATTATATGACTTTTTATGTATACTCAATATATAGAGTAATAATATATATTATATATAATTATATTTAATATGTAATTATTATCTATCTACTATCTATTCATATATGTTGATTTAGCTATACTTAGTATAAGTCTATATGAATTAATTCTAGTGATTATAGACTATCTTTATTACAATATAATAATAAAAAAAATATTAATTTAACAATTAACAAAAAAGAACAGGTACAAATATAAAATTGAGGTACCCATTTTATGATAAACTTACCTTCCGTTTTTGTGCCTTTAGTGGGCCTAGTATTTCCGGCAATTGCAATGGCTTCGTTATTTCTTTATGTTCAAAAAAATAAGATTTTTTAGATATGGGCAGTAGGGACAAATCGCATATATTTTTTTTAGATAAAGTCAAATTTATTTCCTTGGATTTGTTATTCGGTTCCATTTTTTAATAAAAATAACTTAATTATAATATTCTATTTCTATTAAAAAAACACAAAAGGAAAATACTAATATCATATAAGCCTTAAAAGGGGGTTTAGGTTTAATTTAATATATATCTAATCTAATTTGAACTATCTAAATAAAATATTAAATTAATCTAACAATCAATAAAAAAGAACAGGTACAAATATAAAATTGAGGTACCCATTTTATGATAGATGTTTTTGTTCCTTTAGTGGTCCTAGTATTAATTGTAACGGCTGGTTTATTGGTTTATGTTCAACAACAAATTTCTTGGGGGTCTGGACACCTTATGCGCCGCTTCGCAGAAGACGCATGGCTCTACACTGTACCTGGGGCCCGAAAACCAATCAATTTCTTCTGGGCTTCTTTCACTCTTTTAGGTTCATTAGGGGTTTTAGTTATTTCAGCTTCCAGTTATTATGGTCGGAATTTTTTCTCTTTCAATTCGTCCGAATTTCTAGTTCCTTTTTTGCCACAAGGGGTCACGCTGACTTTCTATGGAATCTCGGGTCTTTTTGTAAGTTTTCATTGGTGGCTTCTAATTTTGTGGAATGTGGGTAGTGGTTATAATCTTTACGATAAAAAAAATGGAATGGTGCGTTTTTTTCGTTACGGATTTCCCGGAGAAAATCGTCGTATTCTTTCCAAAGTCCGTGTGGAAGATATTCTGGCCCTCCAATTTTTCGATAACCCAGAACCTCTTAGTGGTGTCCTTTATATGCACACCAGAGAACAGGGGGACATTCCCTTGACTCTTGTTGATGATTATTATGATAGGACTCCACGGAACATTTTACAAACAGCTTGGGACTTGTCCGCATTCTTGGATGTACCATTGGAAATAATTGTATAAAAAAAAAGCGAGAATAAATAATCCATTTCTATGAAAAAATTCGAAATGGATATATATGGGTTCTATTACTGGTAATAGAACTTATGCTTGATAGAAATATTATTATCATATATAGTTGACAAATGAGATGAAGCTGAGTTCATTAAAGACGACAAATGGCAAAAAAGAAAGCATTAATCCCCCTTCTATGTCTTACATCTATAGTCTTTTTGCCCTGGTGCATCTCTTTAACATTTAATAAAAGTCTGGAATCTTGGGTTACGAATTTGTGGAATACTAAAGAATCCGAAATTTTCTTGAATCTCATTAAAGAAAAAAGTATTTTAAACAAATTCATAGAGTTCGAGGAACTCTTCCTTTTGGATGAAATGCTAAAGGAATACCCGGAAACACCTTTAGAAAACCTTCGTATCGGAATCTACAAAGAAAGCATCCAATTGATCAAGACGCACAACCAAGATTGTATCCATATGATTTTGCACTTCTCGACAAATCTAATCTATTTCCTTATTCTAAGTGGTTATTCTATTCTGGGTAATCAACAACTCCTTATTCTTAATTCTTGGGTTCAAGAATTTATATATAACTTAAGTGACACAATAAAAGCTTTTTCTATTCTTTTATTAACAGATTTATGTATAGGATTCCATTCGACTCATGGTTGGGAACTAATGATTGGTTCTGTCTATAAAGATTTTGGATTTACTCAGAATGATCAAATTATATCTGGTCTTGTTTCCACTTTTCCAGTCATTTTAGATACAATTTTTAAATACTGGATTTTCCGTTATTTAAATCGGGTATCTCCGTCGCTTGTAGTGATTTATCATTCAATGAATGACTGAAAAAATGATCCACTGAGACAATTATATTATAAAGTTTGTTTTTTTTATAGAAAAGCTAAACATTCAAAATTTTACTTATTTCTTTCTACTCGTATTCTTACTAGATTCTAGGAAAATTATTTCAGTAAATAGCAGAATCATGGATAGGGAACTATGCCAGTAACCTACCTAATCTTATTGTAGAAATTTTGAGGATCAATGATTGGACCATGCAAACTAGAAATGCTTTTTCTTGGATAAAGGAAGAGATTACTCGATCCATTTCCGTATTGCTCATGATATATATAATAATTAGAGCACCTATTTCAAATGCATATCCCATTTTTGCCCAGAAGGGATATGAAAATCCGCGAGAAGCTACCGGCCGTATTGTATGTGCCAATTGCCATTTAGCTAATAAGCCCGTAGATATTGAGGTTCCACAAGCGGTACTTCCCGATACTGTATTTGAAGCAGTTGTTCGAATTCCTTATGATATGCAAGTGAAACAAGTTCTTGGTAATGGTAAAAAGGGGGCTTTGAATGTAGGGGCTGTTCTTATTTTACCCGAAGGTTTTGAATTGGCACCTCCCGATCGTATTTCGCCCGAGATTAAAGAAAAGATAGGTAATCTTTCTTTTCAAAGCTATCGTCCCACAAAAAAAAATATTCTTGTCGTAGGCCCCGTTCCTGGTCAGAAATATAGTGAAATTACCTTTCCTATTCTTTCTCCGGATCCCGCTACTAAGAAAGATGTTCACTTCTTAAAATATCCTATATACGTAGGCGGGAACAGGGGAAGGGGTCAGATTTATCCCGACGGGAGCAAGAGTAATAATAATGTTTATAATGCTACAGCAACTGGGATAGTAAACAAAATTATACGAAAAGAAAAAGGGGGATACGAAATAACGATAGTGGATGCATCGGATGCACGTGAAGT